TCTTGTATTTATACGTTTGTCACCAAAGAAAGTATTAGTATTTTTAGAATTCAGTAAAAACCTAATTTTTTTAATAGAAAAATAAAAGAGTGAACTGAGTGCTATTTCCTATTAATTCAATAGTTCAATAGATAGTACAAATTTGACATTTTTATTTTTTAGGAAATAGGCAATTGATCAATTTTTTATTACTTATTTGTTTGCTGCACAAAAAAACTTTTAGAATTCCCTGTAGAAAGAGATTTCCCTAACGAAAAAGCTTTTAGCGCTGTCCAATATCCCTTCCTTTTCCAAATATTTTTCCGAATACGCTTTTTTGATGTAGAAATACGTTTTTTTGGAACGGCCATTTAATATAAAAAGGATTACTTATTGTTCTAGTTGGATGTGAAAGACATCTATTGTTCAAAACAAATCCTTTTTTACTATTCATTCTATTTATTCAAGAATAAATATTCTCTTCAGAAAAAAAGAAAGCTAAAAGAGGAAAGATATATAAAAATCGCATCAATAAAAGAATATTTCTAGTATCTCTAAATACTAGAAATAGACAAAGGCGAAGATATGTGATTCTTTTTTTTTTTCAAACTTATTCTATGGACTATGGAATAGAATAGCCATAAAAGAGTTTTTATTCATTAGATTGATTAGTATCTTTATTTGATATTCTTTCTCATTAAAGTTAAAGTTTATATCTATAGAATCCACCGTGCCGTAGATAGAAATCGAATTTTTTGAGTTTAACCTTAATATTAATAATAAATAATAAAATAAGAAAAAAAGAATCCAACCTTTCCTTTTCTTTTTGATTAACCGGTCAAATTCGGGAAAAAGGGGGGGGGGTAAGTTTAATTTAAAAATTCGAAAAAAAAATTAGGAATTACTCTGTTTTATATCATTTTGCTAAATCTAACTTCTGGATTTGAATTGAATATTTGAAGGATTTATAAAAAGAAATAAAAAACCTAAATTTAGAAAAAGAAATAAAAAATAAAAAGTAAGAAGAAAAGCTTGTAAAATTCTATTTAAATTAGTTTAACTTCGCCCATATCTTGACTTTTATTGACTCCTTTCAAAGAGGAAAGAGGTAAGATCCGGTCAATCGGAAACAAAAACAATAAATTAGGAAATTAAGAATTCAAAAAGCTTTTTATGCAACAGACATATCAATACGAATACGGGTGGCTCATACCTTTCATTCCACTTCCCGTTCCTATATTAATAGGGGTGGGGCTTCTTCTTTTTCCTACGGCAACAAAAATTTGTCGTCGTATATGGTCTTTTCAGAGTGTTTTATTGTTAAGTATAGTCATGATCTTTTCAATGAATCTGTCTATTCAGCAAATAAATAGCAATTCTGTCTATCAATATGTATGGTCTTGGATCATTAATAACGATTTTTCTTTAGAATTTGGCTATTTGATAGATCCACTTACTTCTATTATGTCAATATTAATCACTACCGTTGGAATTATGGTTCTTATTTATAGTGATAATTATATGGCCCATGATCAAGCATATTTGAGATTTTTTGCTTATATGAGTTTTTTCAGTACTTCTATGTTAGGATTAGTTACTAGTTCGAATTTGATACAAATTTATATTTTTTGGGAATTGGTTGGAATGTGTTCCTATCTATTAATAGGGTTTTGGTTTACACGACCGCTTGCAGCAAATGCTTGCCAAAAAGCTTTTGTAACAAATCGTGTAGGGGATTTTGGTCTATTATTAGGAATTTTAGGGTTTTATTGGATAACTGGTAGCTTCGAATTTCAGGATTTATTTAAAATATTCAATAACTTAATTTCTACTAACGAGATCAATCTTTTATTTGTTACTTTGTGTGCTGTTCTGTTATTTGCTGGTGCCGTTGCTAAATCTGCACAATTTCCCCTTCATGTATGGTTGCCTGATGCTATGGAAGGGCCTACTCCGATTTCCGCTCTTATACACGCTGCTACTATGGTAGCGGCGGGAATTTTTCTTGTAGCTCGGCTTCTTCCTCTTTTCATAGTTATACCTTCCATAATGAATTTAATCTCGTTGATAGCAATAATAACAGTGTTATTAGGAGCTACTTTAGCTCTTGCTCAACAAGACATTAAGAGAGGTTTAGCCTATTCTACAATGTCTCAACTGGGTTATATGATGTTAGCTCTAGGTATGGGGTCTTATCGAAGTGCGTTATTTCATTTGATTACTCATGCCTATTCCAAAGCATTATTATTTTTAGGATCCGGATCCGTTATTCATTCAATGGAAAGGATTGTTGGCTATTCTCCCTATAAAAGTCAGAATATGGTTCTTATGGGAGGTTTAAGAAAACATGTACCAATTACCAAAACTTATTTTTTATTAGGTACACTTTCTCTTTGTGGTATTCCGCCTTTGGCTTGTTTTTGGTCGAAAGATGAAATTCTTAATGATACTTGGTTGTATTCGACGATTTTCGCAATAATAGCCTGGGGGACTGCCGGATTAACCGCATTTTATATGTTTC